AGGGGAAAGATACCAAAGCAGTCCTGTATCAGACTGGCTGTCTTCTTGTAGTTGGATCCCCAAGTTTTTGGAATGCTCCAAACTCTACTTGAGCATCCAAATCTGGGTCAATACCAGCAAAAACATCTCTGAACAAGGTTCTAGCACCATGCCAAATGTGCCCGAAGAAGAAGAGCAAAGCAAACGAAGCATGCCCAAAAGTAAACCAACCCCTTGGACTGCTACGAAAAACACCATCGGATTTCAAAGTCGCACGATCTAATTCAAAAATTTCACCCAATTGAGCGCGTCTAGCATATTTTTTCACAGTAGCAGGATCACTATAACTGACTCCATTGAGTTCACCACCGTAGAACTCAACGGTTACACCTACTTGTTCAACACTATACTTCGATTCTGCCCTTCTAAAAGGAACATCAGCTCTAACAATTCCATCGCCGTCTACCAAAACGACTGGAAATGTTTCAAAAAAAGTAGGCATACGACGTACAAAAAGCTCACGGCCTTCTTTATCTCTAAAGATAGGGTGTCCTAACCATCCAACCGCTATTCCATCTCCGTTATCCATTGAGCCTGCCCTGAATAATCCTCCTTTTGCCGGATTATTGCCGATATAATCATAAAAAGCTAATTTTTCAGGAATTTTAGACCAGGCTTCTGATAAACTTTGATTTTCGGCTAGCCCAGCGCTAATTCTTCGATATATCTCTTGCTGGAAGTAACCCTGATCCCATTGATAGCGAGTCGGGCCAAATAATTCGATGGGGGTAGTTGCTGAACCATACCACATAGTTCCAGCAACAACAAAAGCTGCAAAAAAGACAGCTGCGATACTACTGGAAAGTACGGTTTCAATATTTCCCATACGCAATCCTTTGTATAGACGTTGTGGCGGTCGGACGCTAAGATGGAATAAACCCGCTAATATGCCCAATGTACCTGCTGCAATATGATGAGAAGCTATTCCTCCCGGAACAAAAGGATCAAACCCTTCCACGCCCCACGACGGATTTACAGGTTGTACTTTTCCCGTTAGTCCATAAGGATCGGACACCCATATTCCGGGACCATACAAGCCTGTTACATGAAATGCACCAAAACCAAAGCAAGCCACCCCGGAGAGAAATAAATGAATTCCAAAGATCTTGGGCAAATCCAAAGAAGGTTTTCCTGTCCGTTCATCACAAAATATTTCTAGATCCCAATAGACCCAATGCCAGATAGCTGCCAAAAAGCATAAGCCAGAAAACACAATATGTGCCCCAGCTACACCTTCGTAACTCCAAATTCCCGGATTCGTTACAGTCCCTCCTGTGATACTCCAACCTCCCCATGAATTGGTTATTCCTAACCGAGTCATGAAGGGAATAACGAACATACCCTGTCTCCACATTGGATCAAGAACAGGGTCAGAAGGATCAAAAACTGCTAATTCATACAGAGCCATCGAGCCCGCCCAACCAGCAACCAGAGCTGTATGCATTATATGAACGGAAAGCAACCGGCCGGGATCATTCAATACGACGGTATGAACACGATACCAAGGCAAACCCATGGAAAATACCCCTTTATCAAAGAAAAATAGACACTACGTAACTTTATTGCATTGAAAAAAACTATACTATGACTATCCTATGGACCTCCCTTGTTCGGTGGATTATTTCCTAAGAAGGGCTAGGTTACTATTTATTCTATTCTGTTTGTAATAATGGAATAATTCTGTTCGTAGGAACAAAGAGAAGCAGATTTATTCTATACTCGATAAGTACCAATACGCAATGGGGGGTTGGTACCATTTTCTATGAGTAAATGTTTATCATTAGAAGGACTTATTCGTAAAAATTTTCCTTTATTTATTTTGTCTTTCTTTCTAAATTTTTCTAATTTATGGATAAAATAAATATGATAAAGCCAATATTATAAAGACAATAAAACCATATTGTTACGTTTCCACATCAAAGTGAAATATAGTATTTAGTTCTTTTTTCTTTCAATTCATGCCTATTGGTGTTCCAAAAGTACCTTTCCGCAGTCCTGGAGAGGAAGATGCATCTTGGGTTGACGTATAGTGCGACTTGTCAGATATATTGGGTCATATGGGATTTCCCCGTTCTCTCCCCCGATCGAGATATCCTCTGTTTCGCCCAAGAAAGAGAAATTGAATCATCAAAAAATTGGAGCGTGAAGTGCAATTAGATGCATTCTTTGGGGAGATTCATAGTACTATTATCAATTAGAATAATTTATGGTTGGCTTTGGTTGGACTAAAAATGAAGTATCCAGGCTCCGTTTAGAAAAAACCCAATTGGTAATATATCTATGATTACTACATGTATCATAAATGATTGCTGTTTGTTATTTGTAAAGTCATAACAAAAAGAAATGGTGATGGGAAGATTTGTCCTATATGTGCAAATCCAAATCGGGCAGATCTTTACCCGGAGTAGAGCATAGACCTAAAAAGATGAAAGAGACCCATTCAGGAACAAGAAAATACCAT